AATCTCAAAATTTTATATTTATAGACCCGATTACTTCATTTATTTATTCACTTAATCTTTTTCTATCTATTTTATATATATCAATAAAATTTATATCAATAAAATATAAATAGATTTTTGTCGTTATAAAAGACACTCTTTTATAGTAACAATAATAAATTTAGTATGATATAAATAGAACAAAAGAGGAAATAGCAAAGAAACAAAAAGGTTATACAAGGCTATATACAAATCATCCACATTTTTTTATTTCATTAATTGAATTTTATTTGTTGATTAGGGCGAAGTTCCGTAAAAACCCCCGCCCTTTTTGAAATATCATGAACAGTTCCTGTAGGTTGAGCACCTTTTTCAAGGAAATATAGAATAGCAGGAACATTTAAATAGATTTGATTCTTTATCGGGTCATAAAAACCCACTTTACGAAGATCTCTTCCCTCTCGTCGGGATCGAACATCAATTGCAACGATTCGATAAATGGCTCATTGGGATAGATGAACAATACTCCCCCCCCCCCCCTAGAAACGTATAAGAAGTTTTCTCCTCGTACGGCTCGAGAAAATTCTAAATTATGTCTATGTATAGAATCATAATATCAAATAGATCCATAAAATCATCAAATTCATTATATTATTGATTTTAGTTTAAATACTTTTTCTTAGTCTTCCCCCCCCCCCCAAAAAAAAAAAAAATTATTTGTATCCTCATAACTCAAGTTGAATAACTCTCAAATAACTCAAAAGAAACCTTTTAGGTATTAAATTTATTGAGTGGTCTCTAACCCTTTTTGTCTGTCTCCTTTAGAATCTATTTTGATTCTTAATTAGAATCTATTTTGATTCTTAAATATGATCTGGTTGTTGAGACAATTGAAAACGGTATTTCCTTGTTCCAGGATCTTTATCTTTGCCTTGAATCATTGGGTTTAGACATTACTTCGGTGATCTTTAAATCGTTTCAAAACGGCAGCAACATACCATTTTTTGTGATTTCTTTCTATCAAAGAATCGTATGAATGGTTGATTCCTACGTAATACACTTTACTTTTGATTTGATCAAAAGAGTTTTACCAATTCCAACAAAATTAACTTTAAAATTTTATCGAATTGGATCCTTTAGATTTATATATCTAAAATATACTTACGAAGTTGTTCCAATTTATTGATCGATACTAACCTTAGATTCTTGCCCTTGAGAAATTAATCAATACGTTCTACTCGAGCTCCATCGTGTACTATTTACATGGCAACACTCTCAAAAATGAGGGTTCCAGTGGAACAGAACAAATGATGTCGAGCCAAGAGCACTTTCGTTCCTATATAATATAAAAAAGTGGTGGATGTAAGAATCCACAGCTGATCATGTCCTTCAAGTCGCACGTTGCTTTCTGCCACATCGTTTTAAACGAAGTTTTACCATAACATTCCTTCAGTTTGGAACCAGTATGTAATTGATTCAATTATGGAATCGTGAATAATCATCGGTTCGGCCGGTACATAATAATCTATACTTTTTTCTTCTATATGAAGAATGGATAATGTATGACGAAGTCTCAACAAGAATTCAATCAATTTAACCCCATTGTTTATAATTTTTTTTTATTATAACTAACATAACATGAATAAATAAACACGAATAAACAAGTTATTTTGAATCTCTATCTTCAAGTAACGTGATAGGATAAATTCAACAATTTCACACTTCTTAGAGTACCAAGAACTCATAAGAAATCATTAAAAAGATTTAATTGATTGAATAGTTTCCTACCCTATATCATTATTTGCATAAGGTTTTACAGTAAGTACCATTCGCTTTTTATCATCATTAAGAGAAAGATAAATCCATATTGGATTAAACCATCAATGATTAATAAAAAAAAAAAGACTGATGTAAGGAAAGATTGAAGATTTAGGTTGTTATTTTTTCATATTTCATATTGTAAAATCAGTAATATTTAACAAATCCAAATTTCGTTTCATATGCGTGTTATTTGAACTCGATTAAATTTGTGAAAAAGATATGATTAATAAAAAAAAAAAAAAAGAAATCTAAGAATCACATTCTATAACAATATTATACTCCTAAACGGAAGACTGGTCGAAAAGACAATCTTTATTTTGATATATTTTATTATGATATAGATTATGATATAGATATATATTTTATTTTTTATTATAAATAAAAAATAAAAAAATTATAGATTAATAAAATGATCGTGGGTCAGGTATGTTCTGGGACGGAAGGATTCGAACCTCCGAATAGCGGGACCAAAACCCGTTGCCTTACCACTTGGCCACGCCCCATTTCTAGTCGACACTAATAAACACTAATATTGTTACTGGTTGTTCGTCAACTCAAGTCTAAATATCTATTATCTATAAAATATATTACTAGAATTTTTATACATGTAGACGTAGAATTAAACAGAATTTATTGATCATTACATATAATTCAATTAAGATATTGTATGAAAGTATGGTTTATTCTATTCTCTTTTGATTTGAGAATTGAAGGATTTTTGATTGGGTGAGTTCAAATCAAAGAAAGTTTTTTGGTCTATCTTATTTTCTTTTTATTCATTTTTCTTTTCTATGAATAATAACATATTTATAATAATAAAATAATAAAAAAAAAATAATAAAAAACTCAATTTATTTCAATCAAAATAAATAAAATACAATTATCCTCAAGAACAAAATGTTTGTTATGCTTAATATATTTAGTTTGATCTGTATCTGTCTTAATTCTGCTCTTTATTCAAGTAGTTTTTTCGTCGCCAAATTGCCCGAGGCCTACGCTTTTTTAAATCCAATCGTAGATGTTATGCCAGTAATACCCCTGTTTTTTTTTCTCTTAGCCTTTGTTTGGCAAGCTGCTGTAAGTTTTCGATGATATCTTTAATTTAATAATGTCTAGACAAATTCATGATTTATTGAAAAAAAAAAAAATTCAAAGAAAAGAATTGATAAGATCAGATAAGTCTTACACCCTCAATTCAAATATTGAAATTCTTGTACAACCGCAAAAAATCTGGATCACCCCACTTTATTTCTTGGTGTCAAAATAAAAAATCAAAATAGTAGGGTATGCGGTATAAAAACGGAGAATCTATTCTCTTTTTTACTAAAAAAAATCTTGGAGATTATGTAATGCTTACTCTCAAACTATTTGTTTACACGGTAGTGATATTCTTTGTTTCTCTCTTTATTTTCGGATTCCTGTCTAATGATCCAGGACGTAATCCTGGACGTGAAGAATAAAAGATAAGGTTTTCCTTGCTTGATTTTAAAATGTTCTTAGTAGGATTTTATCTATTACACATTTTTAACTATTAAAAATAAAAAGAGCTCGCGAAAAATTCGAAAGAAAATACCAAGTCATCAACAAAAACGGAAAGAGAGGGATTCGAACCCTCGGTACGAAAAACTCGTACAACGGATTAGCAATCCGACGCTTTAGTCCACTCAGCCATCTCTCCTCCCAATTGAAAAAGGATAATACTATGTTACATTATAAAAAATAAGGATTGAAAGAGCCCTTCATAATATTTTTTTTTCATCCGAGAGTGCTTTTTAGTTCCACGGCCCGGCTAAGTACTGACCAGGCCGGGCCCGCCATTTATTGTTCCAACGAATCATAAATAATTTTTTTTTTATTTGAAAACTAAAATACTTGCTTGTTATTACGATTGGAAAAATAAAAACTCTTTTGATTTCTATGATATAGAATCAAATGATATCGAATCAAAGTGTCGTTTCTTATCTTAATTTTTTATATTTATTCTTTATTTTCTTTATTCCTTTTATTTTAGTAAAGTAAATAAATAACAAAAAGGGAACTGTGGATTCTTGCACAATACATTTTCATGTATGTTATGGCTTAAGTAGTTTTGTCGAGACGTCTAGGTCAAAAACCTCCGGCAAAAAAACACTTGTTATTTAGTTTTAGTTATTGAAATTTAATGAATTCTCTTTTCCGAATCTCATTGGGTTCTCTGATACAACACGTAAACGCTCTAATTTTCATGATTATTTTATGATCCTATCCTTTCTTTTTACTCTTTTCACTTTTTATTACGACCCATTTTCTTGTTCGACAAAAGGTTCATTTATATACAATAATCGGATTGTAGCGGGTATAGTTTAGTGGTAAAAGTGTGATTCGTTCTATAATCCTTTATATAGTTAAGGGGTCTTTCGGTTTGATTAATATTTCATTCCGACCAAAAACTTTATTTCTTAAAAGGATTTAATCCTTTACCTCTCAATGAAAAATTCGAGGAAGAATATACATTCTCGTGATTTGTATCCAAGAATCAATTAAAAATTGAAAAATTGGATTATGAGATTACGAAACATAATTTTTTTTTTAATTAGATCAATACTTCTAATTGAATAAGTATGAGTAAAGGGTCCATGGATAAAGATAGAAAGTGGCTTTCTAATCGTAACTAAATCTTTAATTTGGAATTTGTATTACGGAAATTGAAGCAAAATGGCTATTAAACAATGACTTTGGTTTACTAGAGACATCGACAAATTGTTTTAGCTCGGTAGAAACAAAATGCTTTTCCTAAGGATTCTCTCACATAGAAATAGAGAACGAAGTAACTAGAAAGGTTGTTATAATATAATCCCCCTCTTTTCTATAGGGATCATCTAGAAAGCGGGTTGTTCTGAATACATTCAGACAGAAAAGCTGACATAGATGTTATGGGTGGAATTTTTTTTTTCGTTCATGTCTTAATATAGGAATTTATACATCTTCCATAAAGGAGCCGAATGAAACCAAAGTTTCACGTTCAGTTTTGAATTAGAGACGTTAAAAATGATGAATCAACGTCGACTATAACCCCTAGCCTTCCAAGCTAACGATGCGGGTTCGATTCCCGCTACCCGCTTTTACTTTATTTTTTTATTAAATTAATAAGAAATAAGAAAAAAATAGAATTAAATATTTTGAGATTTTTATTATTTTATAAAAAATTTTATGAATATAAT